GAAGATAGAAGCATTTTTTGAGGAGGCTGACTATCATATAGAGAAATATTTCAATGGCCTTTGCTTTGGAGGTGATCCTCAGGAGGATGACTCTGACTATGGAAGTGATACGGATGGCCCTGACTATGGAAGTGATACGGATGGCCCTGACTATGGAAGTGATACGGATGGCCCTGACTATGGAAGTGATACGGAGGGCCCTGACTATGGAAGTGATTCGAATGGCCACTTTTATGGATATGGAAATGATCCGGATGCCTACGAAAATGATCCGGAGGATTACCTTCAAAAAAAAAGAAATCCTGGGGGAGATTACCTTCAAATAGATAGATATCCTGAGGATACTGGCTTTAAAATGGAAAGAGATCCTCAGAAGATAGATAGATATATTGAAGAGCCTTACCTTGACTATGGAAGTAATCCTCAGAAGGATGACCCTAGCTATGGGGGTGATCCTCAGGAGGATGACTCTGACTCTGGAAGTGATCCTAATCCTAGGGAGAATTACACTCACAAATACAAACATTTGTGGCTTATGTGCGATGAGTGTTATACATTAAATTATAGGAGATTTTTGAAAGAAAAATTGTATATTTGTGAAGGATGTGGATTTCATTTGAAAATGAATAGTTCAGAGAGACTCAAACTTTTGATCGATCCGGATACTTGGGATCCTATGAATGAAAAGATGGCCTCTCTGGATCCCATTGAATTTCATTCGGAGGAGGATCCTTATATAGATCGTATTGATTCTTATCAAAAAAAGACAGGATTAACTGAGGCTATTCAAACCGGTCTAGGCCAATTAAATGGTATTCCCGTAGCAATGGGGGTTATGGAGTTTGGGTTTATGGGGGGTAGTATGGGATCCGTAGTCGGGGAGAAAATAACCCGTTTGGTTGAGTATGCCACTAATCAATCTCTACCTCTTATTATAGTGTGTGCTTCCGGGGGGGCACGCATGCAAGAAGGAAGTTTGAGCTTGATGCAAATGGCTAAAATATCTTCTTCTTTATATGATTTTCAAACAAATCAAAAGTTATTCTATGTATCAATCCTTACATCTCCTACTACCGGTGGGGTGACAGCCAGTTTTGGTATGTTGGGGGATGTCATTTTTGCCGAACCCGATGCCTATATTGCATTTGCGGGTAAAAGGGTAATTGAACTAACATTGAATAAAGAAGTACCTGAAGGTTCACAAGAGACGGAATATTTATTCGAGAAGGGGTTATTCGATCTAGTCGTACCACGTAAGAATTTAAAAAGTATTCTGAATAAGTTATTTGGGTCCCACGGTTTCTTTCCTTTGACTTTGAATCAAAATCACTCGAGTATAACAGAACATTAAGTTCAATTATTTTATTTGTAGCAAACAAGTAGTTAGTTTATTGGACTCCAAGTAAAAATAAGACAATTGGAATTTTCTTTGTTGACAGATAGAGAAAGATAGATATAGAGTTTTCTATCTTTCTCTATCTCTTGAGAATCTCATTTTGACTAAGAATCCCTGTTGGATCGGATTCTGACGAATCCTTCGATAATTTGTAGGAAACTTTTTCTTTATTAAATGAAAATTGGGAGACAAGAGCAAAAGACGAGGAAAAGATAAAGAATAATAAGAAAGGTTATTATCATACATATTTGTCATGTAGAAAGATGAATAAGTCCAGTATATACTCTCTTAGATATATACTTAGATCTAGACTAATTCGAATTCCAATTTATTAAATACTTATTAATAAGTTTATTAATAAATGGAATTCTTAATTAAGAATATTAACTTAATTAAGAATATTAATAAGAATTTCATAATTACAATAATTAATTATAATTATTATAAGATATCTTTCTAAATAATAATAACAGGTACAAATAGTCAATCGGGGTACCCATTCTATGACAACTTTCAACTTTCCCTCTGTTTTTGTGCCTTTGGTGGGCCTAGTATTTCCGGCAATTGCAATGGCTTCTTTATTTCTTCATGTTCAAAAAAATAAGATTGTTTAGATCCGGTAGGACAAAATCTCATCCATTTTTTTTTCAAAACTTAGACTCGTATCATAACACAGATATCTATTTAGTGGAATATGATATAACATATGGCTTCTGTCGAAGATTAAAGGAATCTTATGCCTGCAGAAACATGGGTAAATGAATTCTAGTTATTTTCAAAAAGATCGGGATTGCCGGATGGCCGAAAAAAAAAAGTCGGCGTAGATATATGTATGTCGATATCTATAGTATGTATGTCGATATCTATAGTGGGATCATACGAGAAAGGGTATGTTATTATTTTAGATCTAACCAATTTGATGAATTAATCCTAAAGGTTCACATCAACCTAGTGCTAGTTGATGAGAGTGACTTCGGAAACAAAAAGAGTCAAGTCAAATGAATTTGGGGTATTCTCTCAATTGCAATAAAATGCAACCGGATCAAGTATGAGTTGTCGATCAGAACATATATGGATAGAACCTATAACGGGGTCTCGAAAAAC